GGGGGGGGGGGGGGGAAAAATTCAACAAAAAACAATCCAAAAACAAGAAGAGAAATTCCTTTTCGGAAAACCTCATTTAAGCCTTTTTAATATATTAAAAAAAATTACCATAATTTTTAATGCAGATTATGAAGTCCTTTTCATAATATTAACTCAACCATATATATATTATAAAAATAACATTTATAAAAATAAAACTATTTTAGCATAAAAAATTTTAATAGTATAAGCTTAAAATTTTTATAAAAAAAAAGGAAAGGAAAGAAAAGGTCGATAAAACCAATGGAATTTTATACTTAAATTTGTTTCGGAGATATTTCGGAAATATTCATCAATTTTAATTAAACTAAATTTATATTTTTAAATTATAATTCTAAAAATATATTACTTTACTTTAGTTTTCGTAGGTGTGTACAGAGGAAAAAATAAAAAAGTTAGGCGAATTGGCTCAGTTACTTAACTCGCACACACACACATATTAACCCAATTATTTTATTTAAGAGTTATAAGAAAATACAATTAAATTAATAATATAATTTATAATTTCTTAGAATTATAGACGTAACCGCAATAAATTTTTTTTGTGATTGAACTAATTCGCCTAACTTTTTTATTTTTTCCTCTGTACACACCTACGAAAACTAAACTAAAGTAACCATTTACTCATTACTATAGTCTATTAATAATAAATATTATTTAATTTCTAATATCTTATAAATTTCAGTCATATAAATAATTTTACATTTACTTTTATCTAATTTTATTACTCCTACATACTCATACAAATATATATGTATACTTAAAATCAACTATTTAAACATTTATATCATATAATTTACTCAAGTCACCTTATAGTATTTTACTTAACCTTTTAACATTTTAAATAAAACCAAAATAGTTAAATTAATAATAACTCAACCCCACTCAATTATATTATTTTATGCATAATACTAACGACGAGTTTATAAATGATAAAGCTGAAGCAATAAAATTAAAAAAATCCACGCGACAGCCATATCATCTAGTAAAGATAAGGCCATGGCCTCTTACTGGATCCCTAGGAGGGCTAATAATCGCTTTATCTCTTGTTATATGATTTCATATAACAAATTTTTATATCCTTCCATTTGCTATCTTAGTCATCTTAGTGACAATATTATGTTGATGGCGAGATGTTATTCGGGAAGCAACTTACAGAGGAGATCACACCTTAAAAGTACAAAAAGGGTTAGAGTGGGGAATAATCTTATTTATTACCTCAGAAGTAATATTTTTTAGAGCCTTTTTTTGGGCTTTTTTTCATAGTAGATTAGCCCCTACATTTGAATTAGGATGTTCATGACCCCCCACAGGAATTTGACCCTTAAACCCATTTTCTATTCCACTTCTAAATACTGCTGTATTACTCTCATCTGGAGTCACAGTAACTTACGCGCACCATGCTTTACTATTCTACAAAAACTCAGAAGTTCTTACTGGTTTAGCATTAACAGTAATCTTAGGGGCTTACTTTACAAGATTACAAGCAATTGAATATATAGAAACATCTTTTAGATTTGCAGATAGAACTTATGGTTCTACATTTTTTATTGCCACAGGATTTCATGGTTTACATGTAATTATTGGTTCTTTATTCTTATTAACATGCTTAATACGAGCCAGACGTATTCAATTATCAAAAAACCACCATTTTGGGTTTGAGGCAGCAGCGTGATATTGACATTTTGTAGATGTAGTTTGAATTTTTTTATTTTTGTCAATATATTGATGAGCTACAAATTAATATTTTATATTTTTCATTTTACTATTATCAATAACAACTCACAAAATTTACATCCAATTCAAATCAAATCCATATTTATAATTTATTATTTTACAATCATTTTTATATACTCCCCCCTTTACAATATTCCCATAGTAATATATAAAATAAAAAATTCTATAATGATATTAAAAATTTTACCTTTCATTATCCTTAGAATATCAATAACATTATCCATAATCCCCAATCCTTTACCACTAGGAATATATATTTTATCAATGTCATTGATCATAACAATATTAATATGTTTGACTACTTCTTCCTGAATAGCAATATCAGTATTTTTAATCTACATCGGAGGCCTTCTTATTCTATTTTCTTATTTTTTATCAATCCAACCAAATCAATTCACCACAATCAGAACTTTTACCTTAACCTCACTTATCTTATTATTAATATTTAAGGCCTCCACAACCAAGTTCTACCTCCCCCAAATAATAAGATTTAACTCACACACACTCTCAATTCCCTTTATAATATTCAGAAAAAACTTACCCTTTATCATTATCATCACATCAATTCTTTTAATAATTTTAATCGTAGTAGTAAAAATTACAATCTCAAAATCAGGCCCACTTCGACCATTTTCTTAATTAGATAGTTTATTTAAAACCTAATATTGAAGATATTATAAAGGAATCTTCCTCTAATTTTAAAGTTAGTTAAAATATAATATAAGGTTGTCAACCTTAAGTTGTAATTATACACTTTATTCGAATAGTTTAAACTAAAACAATACTCTTGTAAAGTATCATTGACACCTCTCTTCGAAAAACTCTATCCATATTACGGTTTTGAAAGCCTGAAAAAACATTCATTTGTTTATAGAATATTTAAGAAGCTACTGCAGCAATGAGTTTTTAATTCATAGATTGGCCCCGTGTCCTTAATTAATAAAGTGGCCGAAAACAAGCTAAAGATTGTAAATCTTTCCATGGGTATTCCCCTTTATTAATACTTCAATCACTTTACTCTTACTTAATTATATTCACTTTTTATTTATATATATATACTGCAAAGAATATTCTAATTTAATAAATACAAGTTGTACTCTCTGTGCCTTTTGCATCATGATCTCCCAAATTTATACTTTATAAAATTTTTCCGAAAATTTTTGAGCTTTACACGAATTGTTAAGAACAAATATTCTATGTGTCAATATATTTATGTATATAAATTTAGGTAAAGAAGCTACATACTCTCGCATTGGTTTATATCTGATTTATTGGGGTCTCATATAGTGAGCATATCTACGTTTAGATTTAAAACTAATAAGGGTAAGCTTTATTATATTTATTATTTAATATCTTGTCTCTTTTTCAGGCTTTTAAGCAGCCCACTCACGTAATAGTGATCTTATATTATATTATTAAAAATACAACAACAACCAATATACTTTAACAAACAAAATTAACATTAATAATGGTAGAACAAATAATTTTAAACTTCTAATTGTAAGAATTAAAAAAAAATCCCACTTATTTTAAATATCTATACATATATAAAAAAGGAATTTAGCAAACCATATTTTCGACTGTTTATCAAAAACACTGCCACTAGATCCTTCATTAGTGGTCAATTCTGCCCAGTGAATTTTTAAAATAAACGGCCGCGGTAATTTTGACCGCGCTAAGGTAGCACAATAATGAGCCCTCTAATTAAGGGATAGAATGAATGATTTAACGAAAAACATACTGTCTCTTTTATAAAAATTGAAACTTGTTTTTGGGTGAAAAACCCCAAATACCTCACAAAGACAAAAAGACCCTATAAGCTTTATTTTAGTATTATATAAATCTTTAAAAATATTTAATTGGGGCGATCTTAAGTAAAAAACATTTATAACTTATAAGGTTTATACTCCTCTAAATCTATCTCTAAACACACAAGTAAGTTACTGTAGGGATAACAGGCCAATTCTTCTTTAGAGAACATATCGACAGAAGAGCTTAGCACCTCGATGTTGGCTTAGGATTCCTTAATTACGCAAAAGTAATATAAGGGGGTTTGTTCAACCTTTGATCTCCTACATGAGCTGAGTTCAGACCGACGCAAGTCAGGTTAGTCCCTATCTTGTAAAAATATCATAGTAGTACGAAAGGACCCATTAATGTAGGGCCTCTGATGAATGATTACCAAACCTCTTTCTCCTAGATACATTTTATTCTTTTCCACTTTAATGCTATCAACTATAATAATTATAACGGCTTCTAATTGAATTATAGTTTGAATAAGAATAGAAATAAATTTAATATCATTTATTCCTCTAATACTTTCCTCTTCAACTCATTCTGAACTAGAAGCAGCGACAAAATATTTTCTTATACAATCTATCGGATCAGCCATAATACTAACCTCAATCTTCATATTCAACAGATTAAACCTATTTAAACCAACTTCATTAATCTTCTGTTTAAGTATAATACTAAAAATAGGTATAGCCCCCCTTCACCTATGATTACCTCAAATCCTAAACAATATAACATGAGTAATAATTTTACTCACAACTACATGACAAAAAATTGGTCCCATATCCGTTCTATCTTATATATCAACCATATGAATATATCAAACTATCACTATTATTGCAGCTGCAAATATTATGATTGGTGTGTTTGGGGGATTAAGACAAAGACAAATACGACCATTAATTGCATATTCATCTATTTCACATATAGGTTGGATATTAAGAAGAATAATTTTATCATCAACTATTATAGTCTTATACCTCATTTTATATTTTATTGTAAGTCTTTCAGCCTTAACCCCCTTAATTTTAATAGAAAAACAATCGAGATCTAAACATAACTTAACATTTAATAACCCACAAAACTTAATATTAATAACCTCACTTAATATATTATCTATAGGAGGCATGCCTCCTATATTAGGATTTATCCCAAAATGAATAGTAATTTCTATATTAATTAAAATTTCACCATTACTTACTCTCAGCCTAACAACATTATCAATAATCAGATTATATTTTTATTTAAAAATCACTATAACCATTATTATAAATATAATAAAATCAACATCTTATAAAATTAACACCAATATTACACCGATCATTCTATTTCTCACTATCCCACAAACCATAGTCTTATTATGTTTTATATACGATAAAAAAGAATAGTTTCGACCTATTTATTTGAAGATGATATCTTCTTATCGAAAGAGTCACATATGTATAAATGGGCTTCTAACCTATTTTAAAGAGATGCAACTTCTTTTACTCTCTACTCATAGTATAAAAAATACATTGATCCTTCACATCAAAAATTTATTTAATAATGAGTATTATTGGATATAGTATAATAAATACATTTTGCTTACACCAAAAAAATATAAATATTATCCACTAAGTATTGCGCCAGCAGAATGGATTACATTGATGTTGTAAATTATGGGTTACTCCCCAATACCTATGCCTCACTTAGCTCCTATGTACTGATTATTAATACCTACAATCTTAATATTATTAATTTATATTCAAATAATTATTATATATTTTAATACCCCTTCATGCTTCCCTTATATTAAATCATCCTCTTTTAAATTTTCAAATTGAAAATGATATAATAAACAAACCTAACATATAACAACACAATTATATTTGTTTGAGATTTAAATACTATGCTTATTATATATAAATACTATGTACTTATATCCTACCCAATTTAAACAAATCTCATATTTAAATAATTTTTACTAATATTACAACCCATATATATATATATACAACTCTACTTTGTATTTTTAAATTAAATAATATGATAAAACCAATACGAAAATCCCACCAACTTTTAACACCAATTAATTCGGCGTTAGTAGACCTACCAGCACCCTCTAATCTAAGGTTTATATGAAACTTAGGATCTTTATTAGGTTTATGTTTACTAATTCAAATTATTACCGGCTTACTCTTAGCAATACACTACTCATCCCATATTGATATAGCATTCTCTTCAATTGCCCATATTACACGAGACGTAAACGCAGGATGACTTATACGAAACCTTCATGCCAATGGGGCATCTGCCTTTTTTTTATGTCTTTATCTCCATATAGCACGAGGATTATATTATGGGTCATATAAATTAATAGAAACATGAAACTTAGGAGTTACAATCTTTATTCTTTCTATAGCCACAGCATTTATAGGCTATCTTTTACCATGAGGGCAAATAAGATTTTGAGGAGCTACAGTAATTACAAATCTATTTTCTGCTTTACCTTATATCGGAAAGATTACTGTTGAATGATTGTGGGGAGGATTTGGGGTAAGTAATGCTACTTTAACTCGATTTTTTACTTTACACTTTATTTTACCATTTATTATTTCTGCTTTTGCTATTATTCATCTTCTTTTTTTACATAATACAGGATCCAGAAACCCTTTAGGTATGTCGTCAAACATACTTAAAACACCATTTCATCATTTATATACATCCAAAGACATCTTAGGCTTTATTGTGTTAGGGTTAATTTTAGTTATAATTACATTTTTTTATCCAAATCTTCTAACTGACCCAGAAAACTTTATCCCAGCTAACCCTTTAGTTACCCCAACCCATATTAAACCTGAATGATATTTTTTATGAGCCTACGCTATTCTGCGATCAGTCCCCAATAAATTAGGAGGAGTACTAAGTATATTCGCCGCATTATTAGTGTTTTATTTATTACCCCTTTTTCACAGAATCCAACAAACATCCAGATACTGTATAGGAAAACAATCAACAATATGATTATTATTAAGAATATTTCTATTATTAACTTGAATCGGAGGCTCCCCAGTTGAACCACCATTTGATATTTTTGGAGCTGTATGCACCGTAACATACTTTTTAATTTTTTTAGTTATAATTCAACAAATAATTTTTCCCATCATCAATAAGCCCTAATATGATAACATTATTACCTCTTTTTGCTATTGCCTTTTTTATTCCATTAATTCTTGCCCTTACATTTTATTTAATCAATTTTTCATTATGAGAATCTTCCAAAAATCGGGAAACATCAAGCCCTTTTGAATGTGGATTCTCCTCATCTTCAAAAGCTCGAACACCCTTCTCATTACGATTTTTCCTCCTTGCCGTATTATTCCTGATTTTTGATATTGAAATTGTAATTATCTTACCTGCCCCTATTCTTATAAACACAATTTCAATATCCAGCTTTATTATCTCTTTATCAGTATTTTTACTTATTTTAACAGCTGGATTAATTCACGAATGAAACGAGGGGTCTTTAGAATGATTAAATTTCTACAATAGCATATTTAATGCAATTAACTGTTAATTAAAAGAAACTTATAGTTTGTAGATAGTAAAGTAAACTAAAAAAGTTTTTGGATTCATAATCCAACCATGGTTCTCCCTTTATTATATATATATATAGAGTAAGTTAAAAAAACTAGTGGTCTCATGAGCCAAAATTGATTCATTCCTCCGTAAATGACACGTACCGTCACTGCAATCCATACTCACCCTCACATTAAATTCCCTCATTTCATGATAATATTGGCGTTAGTATTTTTACTAATTGCTCTTACTATATTCCAATATGATCAATCAAGAATTTTGGAGTGACATATAACATCCATTAATTCCGCATACTTATCTATTCCTATTATTATTGATAGAAAGGGAATATTATTCATATTTACGGTCTCTTACATTTCATTCAATGTTCTTATTTTCTCAAAAGCATATATATTTGGGGACATAAATATTACCCGATTTACTCATTTAGTAATAATATTTATTTTATCAATAATAATCTTAATTTTAACTCCAAACATAATGACTATACTTTTAGGGTGAGATGGGTTAGGAATTACCAGATTCTTACTGGTGATTTATTATCAAAACAAAAAATCTTTAAACAGAGGAATAATCACTCTAATAACTAACCGTATTGGTGATTGTCTAATTTTATTATCAATTGCAATTATCATATCACAAGGCCACTGAAATTTTTTATTTATATGAAAAGATACAATTAGAAACCCTAATTTATTAACTATAATAATCCTAGTAGCTGCTATAACAAAGAGAGCCCAATTTCCTTTTATAGCCTGACTGACTTGTGCTATGGCTGCTCCCACTCCCGTATCAGCTCTTGTTCATTCATCCACTTTAGTGACAGCAGGAGTATTTTTATTAATTCGATTTTATGAATTTCTATCAGAATTTACTTATTTTAACTTAATTTTATTAACATCAGGATTAATCACAATATATTTTGGGGGGTTATGAGCAGTAACAAAAAAAGACATCAAAATTACTGTAGCCTTATCGACATTAAGACAATTAGGTCTAATAATGTCTACACTAGCATTAGGAATAGTAGATTTTTGTTTTTTCCACTTACTTACACACGCAATATTTAAAGCAACTATATTTATAAGCGTAGGGATGGCAATTATATTTAAACACCATCGACAACATATAGCAAATATTAAATTTAAACGTAATTCCCGCACAACAGGTATTGCATTAATAGTATCTCTCTTATCAATAAATGCAATTTTCTTCTTTGCAGGGTATTATTCAAAAGATTTAATTTTAGAAGATCTAGCTGCTGGACATACTTCTTTTGCTGTATGAATAATATTCTTTGCATCAACATGAATCACCGCAACATACTCTACACGAATCTGACGAAGAACTATTACAACAAAAGCTTTTAAAAAAATTTTTTTCTTCCGTAATAATTGAGGTAACGCACATAAACTTCGACGTCCAACCAACAACATTAAAGTAATTGAATTTCCCTTAATAATAATAACATTAGCCTCTTTAGTTATAGGAAGAGTAATCATATGACTTGCAATTAATCCAGGAGAAATACCTATCATCCCAAAACGAGGCCCTACTCAAATTGTATGACTTACCCCCATCCTGGGAGCTACTATAGCAGCATTTTTTTGCCCTTCTAATAAGTCAAAACTTCCTTGACGACCACCATTTAATTGAGCAATTCGTTCAATCACAAGATATAAAGATCTTATAATAAAAAATATTACCTTTAACCCTAATATTACTTTCCGAATAACAATAGTTTCAAAATTCAACACCAACCCAACATGAGCACGCTTTGTAAAACATGTTGTTAACTTCAGATTTTCATCACTATCCGACCCCCTAGGACAAAAAAAAGGAAAACACCCCCCAGTAAAATTCGCAAAACAATCCCTAGAATCAGGGCGTAGGCTTATAAAAAAGAAACAAATTGCTCAAACTGTATTATACACATTTAAACTTAAAAAATATTTTATTACTTTATCTCTAAAAATTGAAAAATATCTAGACCAAGGGATTTTTAATTTTATTGGCCCATCAACCCTAAAAAATTACACACCTTGAATAAGAGAATTTACTCTCTCTATTCAAAAAAATAAAACCCCATCATTATTATTAATGACAATAATATTAATAATTTTTATACTACCTTTAATTATATATGATAACTTATTACATTTCTATAATTACCACATTTGTTATTACATTAGCCGCTATGGCATTCTTTACCCTCTTAGAACGAAAAATCTTAGGTTATGCTCAAATTCGGAAAGGCCCAAACAAAGTAAGAATTATAGGTATCCCTCAACCTATGGCTGATGCATTAAAATTGTTTACAAAAACTTCAAGAACTCCTACATCCGCAAACTTTCTACCATTCGCAATTTCTCCCATATCCAGTTTATTATTAGCACTAATTTTATGAACCCTAGCGCCCACTCCCAACCCAAGAATATTCATTAACTATGGAATTGTTCTTTTCCTTTGTATCTCTAGATTAAGAGTATATACAACAATTAGAATAGGTTGAGCATCAAACTCTAAATACGCCCTATTAGGTGCATTACGGAGAATCGCTCAAACCATTTCATACGAGGTCACATTAGCTTTATGATTAATCGCTACCTTATTTATATTAAATTCATTTAATTTACAATGAATAAGCACCAACTCAACTTTTATATTCACTATTATCTACCCTATTATTTTATATATCTGATTTACTTGCTTACTGGCTGAAACAAATCGAACACCCTTTGATTTTGCGGAAGGAGAAAGAGAATTAGTATCAGGATTTAATATTGAATACTCAAGATCTTTTTTTGCTTTTATCTTCATATCAGAATATATAAATATTATATTTGTCTCAATTATAACCTCTATTTTATTTATACAAAAACTCTTATCACCTTTAATATCATTCTCTTTATTAATTTTACAATCAATAATTATTATAATTATATTTATTATTTTACGAGCCACTCTTCCCCGAATACGCTATGATCGCTTAATAAATTTGACATGAATATCATTTCTACCAGCAAGATTAGCATTTATTTTAAACACTTCATGAATTTCAATATTATGATATTAACAATATGATATGAGGTCAACTTTCTTTCCAAGATTCCAACTCCCCTATTATAAATGCTTTAATCTCTTTTCATGATCAAGCTATAGTATCTATCATTTTAATTACAGCTTATGTTGCTTTTATAATAATAATAATTCTAACTCAAAACCACACTACAAAATCACCCCACGAAAATCATGAATTAGAAGCAATTTGGACTTTATCCCCAGCCCTTATCTTAATAACTCTAGCATTGCCATCCCTTCGTTTACTCTATCTTTTAGATGAAGTAGCTACTCCTTCAATCACTATTAAAACAACAGGCCACCAATGATACTGATCTTATGATTACGCCGACTTTAACACTTTAGTATTTGACTCTTACATAACCCCTACTGAAGAACTCTCCATAGGAGAATTTCGACTATTAGAAGTTGATAACCGACTAGTTTTACCTTGAGGAGTAGAAAGGCGAATCTTGATTACCGCGGCCGATGTTTTACATTCATGAACTATTCCAAGAATAGGAGTAAAAGCTGACGCCGTCCCAGGACGATTAAATCAAGTAACTCTCTTCCCAATACGTCCAGGAGTATTCTATGGCCAATGCTCTGAAATCTGCGGAGCAAATCACTCTTTTATACCAATTTCATTAGAAATTATTAAACCCGAAAAATGATTTAGATGAGTAGAAAATTCAATCCAAGATTAATTAAATAGCTAGTTTATAAAGAACATTTGATTTGCAATCAAAAAGTGACAAGCCTCGCTATTCTATGCTTGCCCTAGCCCTCACCCTGATTACAACTACAATAACGCAATCATGATCAATCTCATTTTTGATCTTACCTATTTTATTTGTGTATTCTTCGACTTTCTTATTTTCCCCTATATCTACCCCTATTAGATTAAGTCCAATATTTACAATAGATACAATAAGAGTCAGCCTCATTATATTAACAATTTGAATCACAAATTTAATAATGTTAGTAAGATCAAAAATTAAATGAACAAATAATAATCCTAACATATTCATTTCCTCTTCTTTAAGATTATGTATTATTTTAATTCTAAGATTTTCAATTAACTCAATATTATCATTTTATATTTTATTTGAAGCCTCTCTAATTCCCACTCTAATTATTATTTTAACATGAGGGTACCAACCAGAACGATTAGAGGCAGGAATATACTTAATAATTTACACGATTACAGCTTCTCTTCCACTACTAGCAAGTATTATATTTTTATTTAAAAAAAATGGAACTATTATATTTTATATACCCTATGATCTTACAAACCCCACAGTATATTTAAGAGTTGCTCTAACTCTGGCATTTTTAATTAAAATACCTATATACTTAACTCACCTATGATTACCAAAAGCTCATGTAGAGGCTCCTGCTGCCGGGTCAATAATTTTAGCGAGAATCTTACTTAAATTAGGTAGTTACGGTTTATTACGAATAATAACAATATTTCCAACCTATATAACTATTATATCAAAATTTGTAATCCCAATTTCTCTATGAGGTGCCGGATTAATTACTATTATGTGTTTACGTCAACTAGATTTAAAATCAATGATTGCATACTCTTCTGTTAGTCATATAGCGCTAGTTATTACAGGAATTGCTACTATAAATAGTTGAGGTTGAGAAGGAGCATTAACCATAATAATTGCACACGGATTAATTAGTTCAGGCCTGTTTGCTCTTGCTAATATATATTATGAAAACACTCACTCACGAAGATTACTAATTAATAACGGATTATTATTGTTAACACCTTCTATAGCTTTTTGCTGATTTCTAACCATCTCAGCCAATATAGCTGCTCCTCCTTTCATCAATCTCCTAGCAGAAATCATTTTATTAACAAGAGCCATTTCATTTTCTATATTAACCATAGTACCAATCATAATTTCTGCAATATTTACAGTCTGCTACTCAATAATCTTATACACCTCACTCCACCACGGAAAAGTTAATCCAAGATTAAAATTTATCAATATTTTACCATCTTATTTTACAATTACCTTATGTCATATTTTACCTTGCCTCATTCTTATTTTATCTAGAAATCAAATTACATCATGAACATAACCTCACTATCCATAATACTCACACTAAACTTAAACAATCATATTATGCCAAATTTAATTATATTACTACCCATAACAATTATATTTTCTCTATTTTCTTTATTTTGCACATTAAAAAGGTTTTTAATATGCTTACTAAATCTAGAAATTATAATATTAAGAATTATTATATTTACATTAATTTCTTTTTATTCATTATCAAATACAGAAGCACTTAATAGATTATTAATCTTAGCTTTCAGAGCATGTGAAGCAAGACTCGGTTTAGCCTGCCTTGTAAATATATTACGTGTTAAAGGAAACGACAATATTAAAACCTTTAGAATATTTAATACATAGCCTTAAGTTAGCAAAATAGTGCCTTCGACTTAGAATCGAATCATAAGATTATTCTTACTTATGTAACAAAATATTTAGATTTAGTATAATAATTGCTTATTCCTACTTTTCCACATGCAACATAATGGTTCCTGCTATTATTTCAAATTCAATAATATAACACTTGATGTATATAAAACACAAATAAGCGGCAGCAGTGATAAACCCTGAACCACTAGTTAAAGCTAGATTCGACTAAATGGTTTACAGAGGAGGTCAACGATAGGTGCCAGAAACATCGGTTAAACCTCATCCTCTAAACAATTATTACGGGAGATAGGTTAATACAAAATGAAAGATAAAATTATAAGTAATTACGTTTAATGTAAATTATTTTATAAACCTACACTTTCATAAAATTCATGCCTAATAAATCATAGACTCAAACAGGGATTTGATAACCCATTATCCTATATGACAACCATTTATACCCCGGGTACTAACTATTAACAATCGAAACCCAAAAACCATGGCGGCCTTTTAAAATCTCAGGGGAATCTGCCCTGTAACTAGATACTCCACTATAATACTCACTTATTTTTGCATTCGTTAATTTAATTACACCACCAGGCAGTGTATGGTCGCCTTAAGTTTCATTTTTAAAAGTGTAGCGCAAAAATCAAAAATAATTCAATATTAGATAATATTAAGAATAAGTTCATTTAATTTACAAAGACAGATCATTATGCTCCTCATAAATAAGAAGAGGTGGATTACATTTCTTAACTAAGATATAATATAAAAGTTAATAATAATTAACTGAAATAAAGGACTTGACAGTAATAAAATTTTAAAATGATTTTATGAATATTTACCTAAAAGGTGCACAAATCGCCCGGCCCTCTACCCAATCGGGGAGATAAGCCGTAACATAGTAGATGTAACGGAAGTTGTATCTCCTCCATTATATAAAGATTTAAGTTAACACAAACTATTTACTTTCAAAGTAAACAATAATTCTTTTTACTCTTTGCCTGTATAAGTTAATTTAATAAAAATCTTGACTTGTGGCGTCAAATTTGGATTTCTCCACTTATAATACTCATTCTAAACTCTACTTTAAATTATTTTATTCCATATCACCTACCTATTATAAATTACCTTTAATCATTATCCTTAGTATAATATAATACAATTCCCTTCCAAGGAAAAAATTGACTCGCTCAACGATACAATTTTTATTTACTCCAACTTAACAATTATTTATATATAAACATTTCAATAGGATTTTTAGCCTGCAACGCTATACCAGATACTCCATCCCTATTTATTACTTCTACTAATTTAAGCTTAAATTTCATAATTTACTTACTTCAATAGGATTATTAGCCTGCAACGCTATACCAGATACTCCATCCCTATTTATATATTACCCACCAAATGTTTACATCGCATATAAACTATTGATATCAAGGACATTCACTGCATTTGACATAATACTAACAAATCAATCATCTCCTCTTTTAAGTTATGGTTATGGTTTATTACCAATTATTATTTTTTCACAAATTTTTTGGGTCTCAACATCTAATCGTGCAATAATCTTATTTTCACTAGTATCAACATCATCATCTTTAACTAAATCTACTAACAGAATATTTATAAAAAGAGCAATTGGAATTTTAACACCAACTTTTATATTAATTGTGTTATTAAACTTATATGGGGCAGCGCCTTACACTATTTCTTTAACATCCCACTTAATAATAACCTTAAGTTTAGGGCTTCCTTTATGATTCGCCATAATTTTAATAGCAATATCTACTAGAATTAAATTAACATCTGCTCACCTTCTTCCAGAAAACACCCCTAAGTTTATTGCAAGATTTCTTTTATTAGTAGAGACATTAAGAACCTATATTCGACCTATTACCTTATCATTCCGATTGTCTGCCAATATTAGAGCTGGTCATGTTATTTTAGGTATAATAACTTCAGCATTTGTTTACGTAATATTCTCATCAATATTTATTTCAAAACCAATATTAATTAGAACAGGCTACACAATATTCGAATTGGCTATTTGCTTAATTCAAGCCTTTGTATTCATCCTACTTACTTCAATATACTCTAATGATTACTTAGCCATCAAAAATTAGTTATATAATATAATATTTAAATTATGGTGGCAGATTAGTGCACTGATTTTAAGAATCATATATAGAAATTTTCTCCATAAAACCAGTTATACTATGTCTTATATTCACTTACTTTACTCTTTTGCATTATAACCCTATGAAAAGATTCGACCAACCATAAGGATATCGGCACGCTCTATTTCATACTTGGAATTTGAGCCGGCCTTACGGGAGCATCCATAAGAATATTAATTCGTGCTGAGCTAGGTCAACCAGGATCTTTATTAGGGTCCGATCAATTATATAATACTATTGTTACTGCTCATGCATTCTTAATAATCTTTTTTCTAGTAATACCCGTGATAATTGGGGGGTTTGGAAATTGATTATCCCCAATTACATTATCAGCCCCAGATATAAGATTTCCTCGAATAAATAATATAAGTCTTTGATTATTATTCCCCGCTTTATTTTTACTACTAGGCAGGGCACTAGTAGAAAAAGGTGCAGGAACAGGGTGGACTGTATACCCCCCTTTATCAAGTATCATAGCACATAGAGGGCCCCCAGTAGATATAGCCATTTTTTCTTTACATTTAGCTGGGGCAAGATCCATTTTGGGAGCAGCCAACTTTATTGCAACTATAATTAATATACGACTTAAAAAACAAAAATCTGATAAAATACCACTATTCCCATGATCAGTAATTTTAACTGCTATTCTTCTATTATTATCCTTACCTGTATTAGCAGGAGCCATTACTATACTTTTAACAGACCGTAACTTAAACACTACATTTTTTGATAGAGGGGGAGGAGGTGATCCAATTTTATATCAACACCTATTTTGATTTTTCGGACACCCCGAAGTTTATATTTTAATTTTACCAGGCTTCGGAATTATCTCTCATGTAATAGCCCATTTTGCTAACAAAATAGAAGTATTCGGAGCACTAGGAATAATTTATGCCATAGTAAGAATTGGAGTTCTTGGATTTATTGTATGAGCCCACCATATATTTACTGTTGGCATAGATGTAGACACCCGTGCATATTTTACAGCAACTACTATAATTATTGCTGTCCCAACAGGAATTAAAGTATTCAGTTGAATAGCCACAATGTTTGGTCGAGTTTTACCTAATGCTGCTCCCACATACTGAGCTTTTGGTTTTGTCACATTATTCACTATAGGAGGATTAACAGGAATTATTCTCTCAAACTCATCTTTAGATATTATTCTTCATGATACTTACTATGTAGTTGCACATTTCCATTACGTTTTATCCATAGGGGCTGTGTTTGCAATATTTGCTGGATTCACATACTGATTTCCAATAATCACAGGTATAACTCTTCACTCCATCTGAACAAAATCGCAATTTATTCTAATATTTGTAGGAGTTAATATAACATTTTTTCCTCAACATTTTTTAGGGTTAGCAGGTATACCACGACGATACTCAGACTACCCTGATGCATATACAATATGAAATATTATTTCTTCCACTGGATCTATAATATCATTAGTCAGACTGTTAGGATTTATTATTATTCTATGAGAAAGATTTGCATCTCAACGAGGGGTAATCTTTACAGAAAGAACTCCCGCAGAAATCGAGTGAATTCAAGGAACTCCGTGTGGATTTCATAATTATATAGAGCTACCACAATCAAATACAGAAAGATGCAAAAATTGCTCATGATGTCACTACTTACATTTAAATACACACAATTAATCCTTTCATGATATGAAACATATGTAGTCTTCCCTTCACAAATGTTAATACCAAACCACTAACATATAAAATCTATGTCATTTACTTTTAAAATTGAACTAATTTTTACAAATAAGTGTTATAGCACATTGGCCTTTGAATCCAAAAGAATATTTTTATAATTTGTAAATTACATACATCCTAGATTTAACCCATCAACAAAAGAATCAAAAATTTAATATAATTATCCATACATCTCAACCTATATTCCTAATTTAACATCGCACACAACTTCCAATAAATCTTATCTTACAGACAATAAGTTAATGAAACTTCTTATTTTGGAAATAAAAATTCACAATTATGTGTTGCCTGATTTTTTATATATAAGTATATATATATATATATATATATA